TCTTATTTGTCGATAAGGGCGGATATAACTTAGAGGTTAAAGTTGCAGATTGTGGCTCTGAAAACACGGGTTCGAATCCCGTTATTCGCCGAAAAACTCAAAGATTTTTATTTTGCCTGCGGCCCTTGTCCGTTGGCTTTCAAATTTAAAATATCTATTTTCGCAAAAAAAGACATCTCTTTTCGTAGACTATACTCCAAAGTTTTTTGCGAAAGAAGTTGCAGGGGATTGCACTTTCTCGTCAATAAAAGGCAGAGAGCTTAGAGGCTGCACTCGAGTCGACTCTCGGCCCGAAAGGCTGCCTACGGCCCTTTGCTTTGTCGGACAGTATTTTGGTGCGGATAGTACCTTGTACAACTATTTATGGTTTCAGCCACCAAACAATTTTTTTGGCCATTCCTATCCCGGGTTAGGACTTGAGCCCTGCCTAACTAAACGCTACCTCTGCAGGAGGTTTTAGGTCGTGTGTCGTCCGGCTTTTGCATTACACGTTCACCAGCTAATTCGGGGTCCGAAAGTGCTTACGCACCTTTTTTTTATAGGCACGTAGTGCTTCTTTGGCTTGGCGGGTTCTCTGGCCGGCTTGGTTCTTAAAAAAAAAAAAAATGGCTGAGAAAGATGGGGATACTTTTTTTGTTTGATAGGACTTGGTGTTTTATGTACCCAGAAAGCTTTTTGCCATAAACTAAGCGACCAAGCTCTGCCATCCAGGCTACGGCCTTGATTGTCAAAGTGGGGCCCCCGTTACTTGGTTCTTCGCCGTTGACTAAGTAGCCCCGTTAGATCCCAACCTCTCTTTCATATAAAGAATGGAGCGTAAAATGGGTGTGACGTTAGACATTGCGCTCAAAAAGAATAAACCATGTTTGTTAATGGATCACTTACTTTTGTCCGTTGACTTGTTCGACCAAAAACAAAAAACATGCGCCAGGTAAAAACATAAAACCAAAAAGTTGTTGAAATACCGATTTTGTTTCTAAAGTAGTCGCTTTTTTTATATCCATATGATTGAAAACAGTGGATCTGTCTTGTCCGTATAATAAAACTAGATTTTGGCTGTAGGAGGCTGAAGGTAGCAATTGTGACCATGTATTGTTTGGTGCTTCTCCAGTCAAGTACGAGATACAAGTAGGACCTGCGCTATAAGCAAGCTGTGCAATCCAATGGCCCTGATTGTTTGTCAGAATATTTTTCTCTTTTTTATTTTCTTTCGGTTTAAATAAAGTTTGACCTTTAATGGTACACAATATATTCTTTATTTGTCGCCATTGTCGACTTGTCAAGCCACTACAATGAAATAAAAGAATATATGGATATTGTTTTTCGATCTCTTTGGCCCAAAGGGCACTCGACTTTAAGGAGAGGGCTTTGTCTCGTAGAAATTTTCGTTGCATAAGGCCATTTCCATTTTTTTTTTTTTTCGAAACGACTGTTACAACGCGCACAACAGGTATGGCCTTTGGGTCACTGATGAACTAAGTGGACGGGAGGTGCTTACCTTATAAATGTGATATCGGATGGGCAAAGATACAAGCCTGAATAAAATCAAAAGTATAGGTCAGTTTTTATCTTTGATAAAAACGTTCCAATCATTTTTATTTGTAATAAATAGCCTAAATATGAAAATGAGGTGGCATTTGACAGCCGATAACAATTTGATCAACCATCGTGGTGGACGACAGAGAATCAGAAACATTTGAATATTGTGTGCTTAAGTTGCGAGGAAATGAAACTGCACATAGAGGATTGGCGAATAAATAATCTACGTTGAGTCATAAGGCGAAGCGCGCTCAATTCAGAAATCGTATTATAAGCTGCGGGGATTACTATGTACGCAGAAGGGGACGAGTTTGGTTTAGCACTAGGGCGACAAGTCCTGCGCGATCAAAGTACAAGTTCACGATGTACTAAGGCATTTTTTAACTTTTCCGAGTTCCGCAACGGAGACCTTAACATGTGAAAAAAGCTCCTTAATTTTGCTCATCCCGAAAGGGATGCAGGGGGCGAGCCGGCTACGGTGTTTGGAGATGAGGATCCATACTGGCCAATCGGAGTTCCGGCACCACACCCAACGACTCACCTTGGACTATTGAACCTCCGTTTCGTGGCGCACGCGAACGTACGCTGTTCACTAAATGCCTATTGAAGATGGTGCGCAATAAGGCCAAAGAGTCGGCCCTAACCTTAACCTTATATGGAAGGGATAGACCTGATATAGTAGATTACCTATATTACTAGGGAAAAGGGAACTGAACGACATCTTCTTACAGGGCGTCCACTAGATGAGACAAGACAAGCCGCGCGGAAAACAACGGTGAGACCCTGTCAAGCAAAAAAAGGCACTACGTGGCTGAGCATGCATCTACCGTAGTCTCAGAGGGCCCCCCACCTTACCCAAAGGCACCTAGCAAGCTGAATAGCAAAGCGCTGGAAGTAGGGAAGGCGTCTATGTACTGTACTTATGGTAAGTTTCACTTCGACGCAGTCGTCTATCAGGCCATCTTCCAAGGACCGTGTCATAGGCGCTCGGAGGTTGTGCCCTTTCGGATTTTCATAAGCTGTGAATAAAGTCAGGTTAGAGAGCTGTGTTATGGGCTATTATCTCGTACGGTTCGTAGAGCAGTAGCCCAGATCGGTGAACGGGGTAAACCTACGGTCGTCTAGGGGGGACTCTGGCGAGTAATTCATCTACGATATAGATGAAGAATTCAGTTATGGAATGAGGTAGAAAACTAGACCCCGACTAATAGCCTCTACGGGTGCAGCTTCTTCTTTGTATCGATGAAAATAGATATCGAAGTAGTGATGGACTTCTGTGAGCGTCTTTTTTTGTATTTTTCTACCTCCCAAAAAGTTGGTTTTTGTAAAGCACCGTCCAGTGTTATTCGAAGAATTAGAAACATTATACGCAGCATCTTTGCTTGAGAACGCGAGGCAATCACTGAAGATAATTCTAAATATGTAGAAAGCTTTGAAAGCAAACTAACTGTGCCTTTTTTCTAGACTGAAGTACGTAGTGCAGATAGATCCCAGATGAAAGATTATCTAAGTAGTAAGCAATTACTCGAAGTAGGCCCGGAGGGCCCTCGAACAAAAAAATAAACCATGAGACGGGTGAAGCATAAGCCTAAAAAAGTTGTTTAAATACCGATGTAGCTCTTCAATGAGCTGCCTTTTAGTATATACATATGATTGATTATAGTTGATAGTTATTTTCTATATAATAAAAGAAATGAGTAACTGAAACCCTTTTTTGCTAGGGCCCCGAAGGTTCACTTTTTTTTCCGACAAAAAAGGGTATGTTTGGACGAAGTCCGAAATAGTAAAATGCGGAGCGCGGAGTCCTCAACCGTTTTCTAATGCGCCAATGGCGCTACGTGAAGTAATTTCATTTCTGTGTAAGGTTCATTTCTGGGCTTTTTGGAGTATAGCCAAGTGGTAAGGCATCGGCCTTTGATGCCGGGAAACAAAGGTTCGAATCCTTTTACTCCAGGCCGCCCTAACCACGTTTGATGAAAGCAAAAATATTTCTTTTTGCTTTGGTTGAAGGCCCGTAGGGCATAAGGCCAGGCTGTTGCTCGGACCACGAAATCAACTTTTTTTCATTTCGGTTTTTTGCTACCACTTCCGGAGAGAGCTTGCGTCGTTCTTTAGCGTCTCTCATCTTATCCAAGGTCTCCTTAGAATGCTTATACCCTAGTGTAGAACCCGCCATCTGGTTTATGTTGTGGGAGGGGGGGTTATCAATCTATGTAATGCTGCTCTCTAGATATAGGATTGGACACCTCATGGATATCAAAATTCCATAGCGAGATTTAGCCACTCATCCACAGAGTTCTGATAAAAGGGGATGATTTCGCACTGACCGACGACCTATGTGCCTATGTTCTAGCGATATAATATACAGCATCTTCGCGCAGTCCACAGAGGCACGTAGTGCGCTGTATCTATAATTTGATTCTGAGCAGGCTCCTTACACATGTGATAAATATATATATATTATATACCGGGGTCTTTGGTAAGACAAAATCCATAAAAAAAGAATTCTCGGCATACCTGGTTATTCGTAGATTTCCCGATTTAGATACATTTTTTGACTTTTCTTGACATAGCTAAATTCAAAGTATTGAAAAAAAAAAATAACCCACCCCCTATAATTAATGAATTTTTAATTCCAATTTGTGAGAAGTGAGCTTACGAAAAATACTAAGCAAGCCTCCCGACGAAGCCATAATGAACCCTATCCAAATACAGAAAAGAAATGGAAGCTTAATCACTGTCGTATATATACCAGCCTGTTTCAAAACTTCCAGTTCCAATCAAAGCATATAGATCCGTAAAGAGATTGGTATGTATAGCCACTTTAGTAGTGCTCGTTTCTTGATTTGAAAAATATAATCTTTTTTCTGGGAACATAGTCAACCAATGTTAAAAACTATTATGTTCGAGAACTGTAAAGCCCTTCTCTCGGAAAGGCAACGAAGTTTGCGGAAATGGTCAAGCCAGTTCCGGCCCTCGGCCCTTCAGACCTTTGTTCTACGAGCCAAAGTTCGTAAAGCCCTTTGCGCTCTTACTAAGAAGCTTATTTCTTTTGCAAAAATAGAAAAAATAGAAATATTTTACTTTATTATGAAGTAAAACTTGCGCCTGCGCGGACCAGGCATTTTCGATTCAAAAAATTATATTTTTTGAATCGAAAATGCTGTTTTTTTTTTTTTCTTTCATTTAGGGGTCGTCGACCGAAGTAAGAGGGTTTTATCTAGTTTTTAGGTCGGCCGCGTCGACGGACATCAATTTTTCCAGTGCCTTTTTCATATGATATTTTTTTATATGATTAGTGAATGAAATCAATGAAATAGTAAAGGCACCTCTGGTGCATTTTGATTCTCCGAAACACGTTCGTATAACAAAAAATACAATGATTTATTTTACCTGTGCCTGCATACACTATGACAAAGATTTGATCCTGGATATTCAGACGTCTAAGATAAGAGGTGGTGTGGAGTTGGACCTTATTTTTGTACTTGAATGTAGTATAACCTGGCCCGGTGGCCCACATAGTCACAGGTTTTTCAGAAACACAACTTTTCTGTTGTAACCACAAACCTATCCGCCATAGGGAAAACAACTTCTGCTCGTGAACGAGCCGCCCGAGTCAACTCAACGGGCCCCTTGATAAGAAATCAAAAGTAGCTCCCAAGCTATGGTCCAAACACTGGAATTTCGGTGAATTTAATCAACAAATAACTAGATTTTGTGCGCGTACAATACCGCAATTTTGGTTACTTAAGGTGCATGACCACGCCAAAGGAGAGAATTGTGAAGATTAAACACGATTACTCCACTATTGGACGAATCAGCCAAGTCCTCCATTGCCGCGGGGCTTAAATACATTAAATACAGACTAACCTGATTTGACTGTCTTTCGGACCGTAAAGTCCTTCAGTACACTGTTGTTACAACTCGACGGTAAGATACAGAATAATTTGATAGCTTCTTCTATTGAATTTTATTACCATCATCGGACTTGACCAGCACAACACCTTTGATTTTAAGGGCTATCTTTGCGGTTAATCAAATTAGGCATTTGAAAGACCTCGGCATATATGCCGAGGTCTTTTTCACGACAGCGTGCACACTTCTACTTCTTATGTTTGGGGTCGACCAAAGCGAGAGGTTAAATTGGTGATAAAAAATTGTCAGTCATTTTGCTAGTGAAGTTTGTGAAGTAATTGAGACCGAAATAGGAGAAATAAATAGAAACGGAAGTAAATATCCCATTAAGAAAAGAACGTGAAACCATTCTGTTTCGATAGAGGTACGAAAAACGATTGAAGGCCATGAAGTGGGTAAGGTTGTTAGATTTTGCAAGCTGTTCCAACCATTGGATATGATTCCAAGAGCCAAACAGGGATGAATACCACACATAAGAGTAAATATCTGACTTCCTCTTCTAATGGTGAACCAATTCATTTTGGATTGATCAAATTGGTACAGAAGTTGTAACACAGGAAAACTACGTAAAACGCCACTTATTTGAAGAACCCAGTACCCAGACAATTTAGAAAGTGGGATTTTTTGCAAACAATAACCGCTTAAATAATCAAATTCGAGTGTACCATCTTCCAAATCATTTTTAAAAAAACGTTCGGGGGGGGAAGAAAACAATAGACAAATCCAAATTAAACCTAAATAAAAATGACAGAATAAATTTTGAGAAAAGCCTATCACTAAGGGCATGACTACGATATACGACAGAGATAAAGACAAAGTCGTTATTTAGTGTAGATAAATTTAGTAAAATATGTTGATAAAACACTTTCAAACAGAACTATTTTCAAGGCACGTAGTGCGAAGACCATCGGGATAAGTTCTTTTTTTTTGTTTTTAGATCCAAACATAGATTTTTGTTGTTGATTTATGTTGCGAATAGAAGAAAGAGATACAGGGTAAGCCGATAAAATGCATGGAGGCCCCAGGTGGAAAACGTCTAGCGTTTCACAAATGCAGATTCTCGTCTTATTCTCTGACCTGCTTCATTAGCATCGCCAAGGGGGAGCATATAAACAACCGATGAAGATGCGAAGTCAAATGTAGTCGCCGATAAGACAGTAAGCAGTTAAAAGCTACGAAATAAAAATATTTTTATATTGTAATATTTTGGGCTTGAGCTCTCGACTCGAACCTTAGGCCCGTAGGGCTGCGACGTCTCTTATGGCGAAGTCTTTGCCAATCTACGGGATGACCAGGCTTACCCGTGGCTGCTTCAATGCTGTACCGGGGCAAAACAAAGACAAGTTTTTTTTGATTCGATGATCAAGCAGGACAAAGTCACAGCCTTTGATTCTTTCAGAGCCTTTTCACTTTCACTTTCGGCCTCTGCGCTCTTTTTGAAAAAATGATTGTTTTCGCAATCAAATTACAGAATAAATATACAAACTTTATAGAATCATCATTCACTGGAACAGGATAAGTTATTAATTTATGTAATCTGTTTGGAATATTGGAATCAACCAAAGCTATAATAGGTATTTGTAATTGATTAGCTTCAAGTATAGCCATTGAATTTTTATTTGCATTTATTATAACTAAACAATCTGGAATATTGTGTGTCATGATTCCTTCAAAACATTTTTGCATTTTTTTGAAACGTGGAAAATAATCGAAAGGCGAAGATGTAAAAGCGTCTTTCGAATTAGAATGTGCAGAGAAATCTCGAAAGTGTTTTTGTACTTCTTTCATATGTTTCCAATTGGTCAAAAAACCCCCAATCCATTTATGATTTATATAGCTTTGATTGGTTCTGTTTGCCATTTGTTGAATTATTTTATTATATTCCGGATTGGTATTTACCAATAACAAATGGCCTTTTGCACTAATGATAGATCCAATCAAATTACAAGCCCTTCGTAAACAAATAAGTGTTTGTTCTAAATCAATAATAGCCATTTCATTTCTAAATCCATATAAATATCCTTGAAAATCAGAAGTTGGTATCCGATGGCCCAGATATGCGTTTGTACTCAGTAATTTTTGAATAACCAACAAATTAGAATTGTACATAGTTCCTTTTTTCTTTTTGTTTAGATAGCTCAGGTGGTTAGAGCAAAGGACTGAAAATCCTTGTGTCAGTGGTTCGAATCCACTTCTAAACACAATAAGGGTCGGGTGGGGCTGCCTGACCCTACAGCCGATAACGGGGGAGCCGCCCCTTCCCAATAGTAGGCCGAATGGCCCGAGGGATATGATGGTGCTGCACACACCGTAGAAGCCCCGTAATAAATCTCGAACGCCTTGGGGTTCGACTATACCCCTCCCCTGTAACAAAAGCCCCTTCGGTTCGCCGAACCTTGGAAACTTCATTCCCTCGGTCCCGGTATATGAGGTTGTTTACAAAACGCTTCACCGAAATAGGTAGGCTTTAAGCCTCAGACATGAACGCTCATACGCTGGGTACAAGGTTAACCTGGCTCTGGGGCCCGGGGGCCTGGCCCGTGAGATTTAGTTCTTCCTTCACCCACGGCCGGCGATGAACGAAATCCTTCCCTGTATTATACAATACTTCGAAGTTTGGACCTTTATTATACAATGAAGTTATTGTATAATACCTGTCTCTCACCAGGAAGAACCTATTTCGTGCTATTTGTGATCTGGTACGTATGGCCCGTTGCACCCAGTTGGTCTTTGTACATGGTGTACACTATGTCGGCAGGCCCCCGGGGGCATGTTCGTCTGCTGTGAGCTACGCACTACATAGACGGCCTTCTCGTACCTGACCCGAAAGTCGGGTCGGGCCCTCCGGGCCTCCGGGCCTCCGAGCCTACGGCCCTCTCTCTAGATCATGGCATTATTCCCGTCCCCCAACAGAGCCCTCCGGGCCTCCGCCTACGGCCCTTTGGCCTACGGCCCTATAATCTTCCCCGGCTTTGGATTCAAGCGGGGTAACACTTGCTTACGCGTCGGGTCGAGCGTCTCCGACCCGAACGAAACGTGGAATAAAAAAAAAATATTTTTACCTTTTATTTCCCAAAGCCCTCCCCGCGCATGACGTGCCTATGGGTCCGAAGGTGCGTAAGCACTTTGCTTCGTCAGACAGGGCCCCATACTTTCTATTGTCGGACACCACAAAACCAAAAGACTGTCCGACGAAAGAAAGGGCCCGGGACTGTCGGACGGGAAAGGGAAACAGAAACTGAAAAAAAAGGGCCCAGGGGGGACTGTCAGACGAGAGAAGAACAATAAACTGACGAACAAAGGCCCGAGGGGTGCGAAGACCGGAGGCCCGGAGGGCCAGAGCATATTTTGTTTATTTTCCGAATCTCCATATACGAAATCCGGTGGTTCTCCCCAGTAGATAAATATAGACTTCTCCTCTCTAATCAAAGTACTTTCCTTAGAGACCACAATCGATTAACACGTGAGCTCTCTCCGCAATCGAGCGATTGCCTATTCGTTCCTTGCGCATCTCCGCGTTATATATGGTTATTAGTGTATATTGACTTATGGTAGTTGGGGAAATAACAGCTTTTTATTTCATAGCCTTAGACTTGGATCGTTTTAGTTTGCTATATTTACTACAGAGGTATAGAAAAAAGCCCTATATCATTATACTTGTTGATTTCTAAGACGGTAAATGAGGTGTGTAGCACTGCAACTTCTCTTTTTTTCTATTGGGGTGTTTCTTCCCAGGTATAGTAAATAAATAGACGACCCTCCCCCATTGACCGTCTAAACCGTCACGGCAGAGCTTACTCTTTCATATACTTCATTATTTATATTTTTTCACTTTTCACTCACAAAAAAAATATATATTGTGTTGCCGCAGGCTCCCGGCTGGTTGTTGTTCGCGTCGTCTACGTTGCATATGGTGGGTAAGTCTAAAGGTTGGTGAAGATCTCTGTACTTATTAGATAATAGGTTATTTCCAGGAACGGTAGATTCGTCAAGTAGGCTAAGGACGGATTCGAACCATCTTTCTAGGATTTGCAATCCAATACATTACCCTTATGTTACTTAGCCATGTCTTTAGACTTTGTGAACCGAAATAAGAAAAAAATATGAAAAATAACAAGATTGGCGTAAGCCAAAAAAACTTTGTCACATCCATTAATATCACTCAATTTTACCAACGGACTTTGTTTATGACATCATTTTTTCATCTTACTTCGATAATGTTGAGAATACAGCTACATATTCAACTATTGATTGGTATTTTATAGCCATTTATTTTATTTGACTTAGTTTAACCTTGTGGAAAAAGCTCAATTATTTCATATCTGATGGCCGTTGTTATCTACTTCGTTTTATTGAAGCTGTTGTCAATTCGTAATCCCGAAGATTCCATAATTTGTTTTCTATTGAACATTACCAAATGCAATATATGTTAAATAAAATTGTTTCCATATCACGTGAAAAAGAAACTGCTCCGCACCTCTCCCCAAAGTATCGCGACCTTAAAGTCCTTCTTTCGTAAAGCCAAAGAAGTATTCTTCGGACCCATAGGCACGTAGTGCGCGGGTAACAGAAGGCCCCGAGTGCCAGCATGCTTTTGTAATTTGAAGATAAATGCCGTCATTAAAGACCTAATAAATTCAGGAGCTATAAAGAAATACAACCCCGCCCTCCTTGGCTTCTTATTCCAAATCACAATAGTAAATAACGTGACCCAAACGATGATTAAATAAGCCCAAGAGAACCCTCAGTGTTGCTATACTTATATGGAACCATGGAAGAGGTTATACATACCATGAGTTGGGCTATTTGACTGGCTATATATCGGAAATCCTGAGTATTATAGAAAACCAATGATATCGCGTACCTGTTCCGTGATGTTGTGAAAATCGAGGTTTACGCGTGGAATAAGCGGTGGTGGGACGAAGACCACGGCCTAAAGGGTTCGTGTCGAGCACTACGTGCCTCGGGGCCTTCAGGTCTAGATAAAAAGTGGAATTTTCCTTCGGGAGCTTCGACATTTTTTCATGATATGCTAGCCAGGTAAAATAAGGTCCGTTTATTATGAGCCTTGGTACTAAGCTACAAATGAAGCGCGTGAAGCCTACCAAATACTATTTGGTAGAAAATCATTATTATGTCCACTCCCTTCCCAATCTACAGAAATCTTTAGGGTTTCTGGCCTCAGGCATGGTCCGGGGGGCCAAAGTTCTCCTTCATATATGGTATTATACATATCATGTCTTTTCTGTTAACGCACCCCCCCCCATCCTTTGCTTTGGGCCATAATCGGGTTTATTTTCATATACTGGGTTGTTTTTAGTTTGGCTGCATTTTTATCGATCAGCCATGAATGGTCATTGTTTTGACAGAAACAAAAGTAAACGGTTATGCTAGAAGGTGCAAAATTAATTGGAGCAGGAGCAGCTACCATTGCTTTAGCGGGAGCTGCTGTAGGTATTGGAAACGTATTTAGTGTGCGCCTCGCCGGAGCGCGTTTGGATCAGCGAAGGTTAACAGATTATCGCACGGCCTTAGCCCTAACCCGTAGCGGGAACAGACCGCAGGGAACCAGAGCATGGGTTTCGGCCGAGTTTCGTCACACGATGTTCACGAGTACTTCAGAGTCAAGCGTTACTCCCTCCAACGAAGGAGGCCCGGAAGGTGCAAAGGCCCAACTAAACCCTTTGTGCAAACAACCCTACGGGGGAAACTGCAGAAAGCAGGAAAAGTCGCTCACTAATCTAAACGACGAGCAAACCACCAAACGTGAAAGCGAGGGATCACCCCAACGGATCCAAGAAGGGTTAGCACCTAGGTGCCAAACCCCAGGGGGACCGAGGTATATCCAAAAATGTAATGGGTGACAGATCAGTCATAAGTACTCCGAGGGATACACTGGGCAAACCAAGTCGCGTATACGACGATGTCCGTAATGTGAAAGACTCTGAGGGAAGGACTGTAGATGGTAATGTGCCACCACGGAAAAGCGCGGAAAAAACAAAAACTTTTTTTTTTTGTGAAACAGCCCGCAGGTACGTAGTACGGGGACAGAAGGAGAGGGCGGAAAATGGAAGACTGAGAAAAGCAGAAATCTTTTTTTTTGGGGGTATTGCAAAATCAACGAAAGCCACTACTAAAACCAAGGCCAATACAGGTGAGTCTAGACCAGTGATGCCTCCCGCGCTCGGTCGCGTCTTCTACGAAGACATTTACAACATAGAAAACCTTAGGGCAGGCTACAAAAGGCTCAAAGGAAATGTAGATCCAGGAATCGACGGTAGAACTAAAGCGGACATGACCGACAGAGGCTTTGAGAAACTATCCAAGGAGTTGAGAAGGCAGGCATATGTCCCAAAACCGGCCAAACGGGTAATGATTCCTAAACCAGATGGCGGTAGTAGGCCCCTTTCCATTGCTTCGACGGTTGACAAAGTTGTGCAATCCACTTTAAAAGAACTGGTGGAACCGCACTTTGAGTCGCTTTTTAGAGACTCAAGCCACGGGTTTCGCCCTGGGAAAAGTTGTCACAAAGCCCTCCGGGACCTCCGTTACTCGTGGACGGCACTGACTTGGCTTGTACAAATTGATATTAAAAAAGACTTTGACAAGATTCATCATGACCTGCTTATTAAGGAAATGGAATCGGTACTGCCATCTAAAGCACTGCAGGATCTTATGCGAAAGCTACTTAACGCAGGATACGTAGATGTATATAACCTTACAGATCGAACGCAATACAACACAGAGGGCGTTCCGCAGGGCTCTATAATATCCCCGCTTTGTGCCAATATCTTCCTACATAAGTTGGATTGTTATGTCGAAGACATACTCATACCCAAATACGATGTAGGGGATATGCGCCCCGCGTCGGCCAATTATAAGCAAAGGCTTAATAATCATTCGAAGGACAAAGTTTTATTCTTCAAGTATTATACAGAATTGGAGCAGGCCATCAGAAACATAAAACACCTGAAGTGGATAAACCGCGAACAACAAAAAAAATATATTTCAGTCAAAAAAAAATCTTTTTTTGAAAATATTTTTTTCTTTCGAAACCCTAAAGTTTCGTGCCCTTTGGGCCGAACAACGCTTCTAGAAATGGCTGATAAAGAAGGATTAAAAAGAATTAAGTATCTCCGGTACGCGGATAACATAATTTTAGGTATTATAGGCAACAAACAAGATGCCCTAGATATTCGAAAGGCCGTGCAACACTTCCCAAAAGAAGAAGCTGAAGTTGGACATAAACGAGCGTGGAAGTCAAATCTTACACGCAAAGTCCGAGATGGCCAAATACTTAGGCGCATTAGTCATATATTATGGGACCGGAAGTTGGGAATTCTCAAGCACTGACAAGGTCTCCGATGTCAAACGAATAAGACTCCAATCTCGTCCACAACTAATAGCTCCCGTAAAGGACTTAATAACTACAGCCTTGGAACGTGGATACGCGAAGAAAAACGCCAAGGGCTTAGCTCGAGCAACCTCCAATCAACAATTGGTTTCCTTGGGGGACAAAAACATTGTGACCCACTTCTCCTCGGTGATACGCAGCATTGTGAACTATTACTCATTTGTGAACAAGCGCTCTTCCCTGTGGAAAGTTGTGTCCATCTATAAAAAGTCCTGCGCGCTAACCTTGGCCAGAAAACACGGCCTACGGTCAGCCAAGGCTGCTTTACTCAAGTTTGGTCCAAACCTGCGGATCACAGAAAAAGGCAGGGAGGTAGCGTCACTGTACTACCCGACCTCTCTGAAAACTACAGGAAAGTTCTACGCCACTAGGTTCAGTCAGGTTACTATACTCGAAGAACCATATTATGGAGTCAGGTGACTATATTCGAGGAACCCTGTGATGGAGTGGCGTGGATGGAGCGGGCAGACTACTCACAAGAAAAGGCTTTATCCCGTGCCTCCGCCTTCGGTCGAGTGTATCGCTTCGGTCGACCTTCTCCCCATAGCACTCGTGCATGGAAATTGTGAAGCCATTTCCAGCCTGCGGACCCTTCTTTCTCAACTTTATCAACCATTTCTACTAGTTACAAATTTTTTTTTAGCTTTCACTGTATCACTCGAGACCTTTTCGATATATTCCGGTCTCGGCGCTTTTGCTGGGTGGGGCAACCATAGTCAAATCGAGACAGCGGATCACGCTATGCCTACAATAACTTAGTTCCGAGGTGCAAAGGGGGAGGGAGGAGGGAAATTACACACCACACACAGTAGTCGCGCGTCCTAGTGTAGGGAGGGCTGTTAGCGCTTCTACAATCAAGCCGCAAAAGCTGAATACATTGCCATGGACGAGCCACATGCAGGGAAACTTGCACGTGTGGTTCTGACCGGGGGGGGGGCCCTATCGGTATTCTTTGATTCATTCCGTTGCGCGAAATCCATCATTGGCTAAGCAATTATTTGGTTATGCCATTCTAGGTTTTGCATTAACTGAAGCTATTGCTTTGTTTGCCTTAATGATGGCTTTTTTAATATCATTCGTCTTTTAATGTGCAAATATTTAGTTTTTTATTTTTTATTTCCCAAAACGAGCACCTCAGGGCTCGAACGTTTCGTACGTTCGAGCCCTAACCCCGCTGCACACGCGTGAAGGAGCTAACGAAAAAACAAGGGGTCTTTGACTTTTGCATCTGCTTAGACAGTAGGGCCCCGCAGAAATGAAAAAAGATAGATTGTTCTCGGGCTTCAGCTCGCGGCACCTGAAGGGCTTTGGCTCTGCTACCCGTTAGGGCAGAAGTCAAGGAACAGAAAACGGAGGGAGAAGGAAATGAATTTATTTTCCATAGCTTTTTTGCTGACTTCTCGAGGGTCCGAAGGTGCGTAAGCACTTTGGCTTTACGAGAAGAGGCACGTAGTGCGACGACCGGCGGGATAGCGCTTAACGATTGTAGCGGGCCTCTTTTTCGTTTGAGTCTCTGCTTCATATAGCTCACCAAGGCCGCAGGTGGGCTTAATTCACTATGTCAGTGAGCATAGCGAATCCAGGGCTTATAGTTTAATTGGTTCAAACGCACCGCTCATAACGGTGATATTGTAGGTTCGAGTCCTACTAAGCCTATATTCCATAAAACCGAAGTAATGAACGTTAGGCTTAAAAACGTTACAAAAAAGCGTAGTATAACGTTTCGTGCTGGATTTACGTAGTAGATGCATTACCAACCACCCGCGGCTTGGTAGCTGGATTTGTTGAAGGCCATTCCGAACCCGAACTTTGCTACATACAATAGTGTTGTGAGTCAAAGCGAATGAAGGCCATAGATAAACGGCGAAAAACGATCGAAGTGCGGAGCGCTGCGACCAAGAGGCAGAGGGCCCGCATCGTAGAGTCATTGTCCACACTAAAAAAAATATAGATTTTTTGTCTTCTCTCAAAAACTTAAAATAAAAGGCCCAGAGGGACTGTCGGAAAAAAAAGAAAAATAAATTGACAGGAAAAGTGATTAAAAGATAAAAAAACTGACAGGACACTTCGCCGAAATGGCTGAGAAAGAACTCCATGACAGATCGGGTCTTCGGCCCTTCAGACTCGGTTCTAAGCGCAAATGGACCACTTTGATTGGTACAGTGGTCAAAAAGTAGCTGTGACAAAATATCTGGTGGTGGCTCTTTTCACTTTGTTATCTCGCTCATCCCAGTTTATTTGTTTTACAGTTCCAAACTGCGAAAATCAAAAAAAAGATATCTATTGTTGTTTTCTTTTTCGCTATGCCGTGGATAAATGGCTATACACTCTGTTCATGGCTCGCATTTTAAGTCAGAGTTATTTTTCCTGGATTTGTTGTTGTCCAATTAAAGATAAAGAATTTCAATTGTCATAATCAAAAATATCCGGGTGTATAGCTCAGTTGGTAGAGCAATAGGCTTTTAACTTAAAGGTCGCAGGTTCAAGTCCTGCTATACCCAAATCTTGGATCTAGTAATTCTGGCAGTTCATATACGCGTCCAAATATTACTTAGTGTCTTCGGGTGAAGGGCATCATACATTACGAGCCACTACGCTAAGCCTAACAAGCTCGGTGTTTCGAAATTGATATATATTTAAAAAGATGGATGAAAGAATTTATCGACCCGGAACAAGCTTGCCTGTTTCCCGGCTCATAGAAAAAGATGTATTTTGTCCCACCCATCCCTGTTTCGCCATACGAGCATAACGGGGTTGAGCAAAGTATGCAATTACTTGGTAATGGCATTATAGAGAAAGATGTTTTTACGATCCTAACTTCGTGACTCAACTTGCATTAGCTGAACGTTAGGGCGCAACTAAACCTTTTGTGCATGTTTGGGGACGGGCACCCGTAATATCTCCAAAAGCAGCCTTAGCTGAAAACAGTAATTATAGGCTCCGGCCGCGGGCCCTTTTTCCGTCTGACATAAAAAGTCCTAGGGCCCTGCGGGCAGATACTGGAAAGTTTTTGGGTCCGGAGAGGCACTCTATAAAATCTTTTTTTGTTTTACATCTTCCGCTCGTAGGTCCGACGCTTCTATAAATGGCTTAAAAAGAAAAGGCGTATAGCGGAAAGATATATAAATTGAAAACCCTCTCCCCTATCGGGTCGAGCACTACGTGCCTCAAGTATTTTTTTTTTCCTTTGCTTTCCTTCTTTTTCCATATCTTTCATGTATCCGAGGCCTAGTGATTGCATAACTTCAAGGGTTGGCGGATATGATGGAATTGGTAGACATGCCAGGTTTAGGTTCTGGTGACCATGATGTTCGTGGGGGTTCGAATCCCTCTATCCGTACGAGTTGGAATGGGTTAAATCAGTTTTTGTACCGCAGCAAAAAAAATATTGTTGGTAAATCAGTTTTTTCCCTCTCCTGTTTGTTTCACAGTCCCCCCTGGGGTCTTGTAAGACAGTGGCGGGCCCTTTATTTTGTCGGACAGTCTTTTGGTTTTGTGGTATCCGACAAAACAAAGTGCAGGGCCCTCTCCCTATAGGTCTAGTGCCCGAAGGGCCATAGGTTTCGGTAAAACGCATTGAAGAGAATGCGGTTAACTCATTGAAAATACTTACGGATGGAGAGGGATTCGAACCCCCGGTATTCCCAATACTTCGGTTTTCAAGACCGACTCTTTAAACCGCTCAGACATCCATCCCTTTTGTAATCAGCTCCTAAGCTTGAAGCAAACAATAATCAACCTAATATTCAATTACTATGTAAATGAAAGTGAATAGAATAAACAAACATTTTTGTTTTGTTTGGCTAGGCCCGTAGGGCTCGACCCGAAGCGGAAGAGCCCAAAGCGCATAGTACGCGACCCGCAAAGGTCCGAAGGCTAAAAATGGCTTGTAGATCTACGCGCACGAGCACCATATTGGCGGAAACTCTTACGTTCGAGCTGGAGTCGGAGTAGCCTGGGCTATTTCGTACTCCACGGGGCTTTGCGTAAGTCACTTACTAGACATGACTGTTCCAAATCTACAGAAGCTGCAGTCAGCGGCGGAGGACATATCTATTTTTTGCGCCCTCCACTCGGAATGAGAAGGCATAGACGCACCAGCAGCCCGTAGCTTTATTAGCTCTAGTAGCATAGGGGTTTAACAGATCGAAGGGCTCTCTGGCGAGAATCAAATAGTCAGTGAAAATAGCTCCACTTTCAGTAGCTGGGCCTGTGGTTGAGCCTCTCGCATACCAGTTTTATGCTCTGTGCTTTGCTTACTTCGCGGGCTTGCTTTTTTCCTTCGAGCCTCGCCCTAAAGTAAAGGCCATAGAAGCATGCCGAAGGACATCAAAATATTTTTTTTTTGTAAGCCCATATAGATAGTAGTATACGGATGTGCTACTCATTTAGCTAGCTTCCCAGTATATATCCACCGTGTTCCACGAATTTCGCAATAATAACCCCGAAAATACTCACTCTGATTTTGCGAATCACGCAAGTGTTGATCACGAATCATCGGAGCCCTCCGGGCCTCACGCGAACATTATATCTCTTTCTTTCGATGCGGATATAGATTAAAGGTAAATTATCTGCCTTCCAAGCAGAGGATATGGGTTCGATTCCCGTTATCCGCAATGGCTAAAAAAAACAAATGAAACTTCATATGTTTGCATCAAGATTTAAAGTTTGTCGCCAAATTTTAGAGAATGTTTGGCAGACAAAAAAACTTACTCTAAAACAAAAATTACTTATTTCGGAGCTTCGGAAAAAGGAAAGAAAGAAAAAACAATCTGACTTTTCCATACAATTACAAACTATCAAAAAGTTGTCCCTTTTTTATGGAAATTTACCCATAAAAAAGATGCAAAGGGCTAAAACGCACACTTATATAGATAAAAAAAACAGTTTGCTATTCAATATGGAAAAAAGATTGGACGTTATTCTGGTTCGTCTTAATTTTTGTTCAACTATGTTTCAGGCAAGGCAACTAATAAGTCATAAAAATATTTGTGTCAATTATAAAAAGGTCAATATTCCTGGTTTTCAAGTATCAAACGGTGATCTTATATCTATTCAAGAAAATTATTTATCTTTTTTAAAATCAAACATAAGACAAAATTTCCAAACTAACCGGATAAGGAGAATGAAACCTAATCATTTAGAAGTGAATTATAAAACACTCAAAGCTGTAGTATTATATGAACCTCAACAAATACAATTTCCTTATGAAATAGATCTAGACCTTCTGGATTAAAAGGAACAAAAAATGAAGATTTTTTTTTTGCCTCGTCAGTTTTTTCCTGTGAGTGCCCCCCTGGGCCCTCTCTCCCGACAGCACCCCTGGGCTCTCGGCTATTACCGTAGCCTTGTACAGCTTGGAGAATCCCAAGGTAACTGAGGTTATAATTATAAGACGCTGTGGACGAAAACCAGATGAATTATCAGCTTGACGATCCGAGATGGATGGTCAAACAATCCGTTATGACGAAAAAGTAAAACATATATGATAGTAAAAAAAGAAAAGACTTTTTTGTTTTCTCCACTCCAAAGGTGCGTAAGCACTTTGGCTTGGAGAAAGAAGGGTTCTCTTTAATAGGCCTGAAATGACTTGTCAATTTACGCGCACGAAGCCCCCATGAAAAATGACAACGCGTGTATTCATAATAAATAATGAAAAGTCACTGTTAAATTGATTTGAGTAACAGACACTCCGTTGTTTTTTTATTGCATATGTATCTTCTATTACTAAGCCGTGCTTTCTCTATATATGCTTCCGCTACGCGCCTATTCTATGAAATAATTGATTGACTACATCCAAGTTGTTAAGGAGAAGCCTTCCCTGTCGTTACGCGGGCCCTTCCGCTACGCGCCTATTTTTATTATTGGGGCTCTTGCTTCCCGCGGCCCGCGAGAAGGTTCTGCGCTCGCGGCTAGCTTTATGCTTGCAGCTTACAGCCAACGGCTCACTGGAAATGCAAACAGGCGCTACGCGCCCTAGCTCGCATGAGAAAAAAGAATCTGTGTACGCTTGCACAGAAAATTAAGGATTCATATGCAGGCTGCTGAGGTTGAACTCAATGCACAGGCGCGTAGCGCTATTTATAAATCAAACTTGTCGGATTTGGATCTGGTTTATCAACCAACTGAAATTAATGTATTTCGAGTATGAAGTCTCCTTCAAAAACCCGAATTTTGAAAGATTTAGTTAAGAGGTTGTAACTAACGCATATTGTGATAGTATTAATAAGGTGCGTAAGCACTTTCAGTAGTAAATTCCGAAGCCTGTGATGAGCTAACAGATGACAGTAAAGTAACTTGGAAGGATAACGAAGTTTAGCGACAGCCCCCTGAATAATATATTAGAAGTTTTCGCGGGTCTCGATTGAAAATATGTTCGAAATGATTTCAATAGTAAACCTTACGAGGATGAGAAGTCTTTTGTGGGTGTGTCAAAAAGACACACCCGGGTAGAAAAATGTTTCCAAAAATGAAAAGCTAGAGATAGAAAGAGGGTCAAAGATAGGAACCGTTTCATTTCATCTTCGGTAATAAGATATTGTTCTTACCAACTCTCGATAGTGAGCATTGATCTGGGAGTTAATTCAAATCATATTATTTTGACTCAAGGTGATCGGATTAATTTGACTTTTCTAATAGGTTGTATTTCAAGTATTTGATAAAGTATGACAGGAATTCCACTTCCTGGGCCAGACTGGCCAATATACCGCGGAGGGCCGGAATTTATACGTGAATGAAATTCACTAACGTTGGACCTGTAGTCAAGATTAAGCAACGCTTTCCATCAACTTATTTCCAAGCCCTCGTAGTAATAAGGCCCGGAGGGTAATAATTTTCGGGATGTGTCATCGCTTACTATTAGTACGAGTATTTGATGACAAGATCACCTTTTGCTACTGCCATTCTTGTTATTATGTTTCGTCCGGACCAAAGTTTTCCCATCTATTATGAATTCATCACTATACTATTTGTGTGGTGAAATGTTGCGAATTTGACACGCAAATACCCATTGAGGTAAATCTATTAGGTTTGTCTTTTTGCTTTCGAAAAACCTAATAAATTTGACAAATGGGCATCACTCGAAGCCCGAGGATCCAGCTGCACCGCCTTCATCGATGGCCCGATATCATTTATACTCGCATTTCCTGGCCTTATAATACCCTTTGGTACTGATGGTAAGGCTGCCTCCGGATTCTTCATAATGAAACTGTCGTTACGCTTGTTAAACAATGCTAAATCCTTGGAAAACTGGTCACGTAAGTTTTCTGGAATGGTCGAAAGTACAGACTCATCACGCTCCCTCATAATGGGAATATCCGTTATTGGGTCACGTGTTATATAATATAACAAAACGATGCTAGCCACTGCCGCACAAACTACGAAGCTTACCCATAAGTAATTTGTCCCTGGAGCAGCCTGTTCTGCAGGCGCACTCGTAACCACAGGATCAATTGATGCCATAGTTATAATTGACTGTAAGATCAACCCCGACCCTACAAAGGCCAGGGCACTCTTAACGGGAGGGCGGGGGCGCCGATTGTCATTCTCGGGATCCGAGTGAACATTTTAATCTATGTTAGTCGTTTTTAGAGCGTTTAAAATGCGGGACAGATATTCATTGGTTAAACCACGTTCGTGGTTTTCTTTCGTCTTTGAATTAGACAACTCCTTCATGACGTGCTCCAGTGCGGAATTGATAGATCTCAATTCATTTAGTATCTCTTCAGAGTTCGCAGAGTCTATACTTTGATATTTTCCGGCATCACTAAGCCCATGTTGTTTATTGTTCTCACACATATGCCTGCGGCCCTTTTTGTTTTGTTCAACTTCTCCCACTTCTTATTACGAGCCTTGTCGTTGACTCGTTGATGCGGGGGGGGGCCGTGATAATGAACCACGGCCTGGTATTTCTATCTCAAGCAATAACTAAAACACGCTATATATTATACTGATTTATTAACTTCTTTAAATTTATTTTCTATTTCATAAATAGTTGTTTTATTCAATCTCTGTAGATTAAATTTGCGATATAATTTGCGCCAACTGACATCTGCATTTTCCTTGAGGTATACTTTAACTGCACGGATAATCCAATCCTCAAAATGAAAGGACTTTATTAAAGTTTCGTACTCCCTTTTGGGGTCGGCATCTCCTCCCTTGATCCAGTTTACACAGGTCTTAACAGTTTCGAAGCGAACCTTATCGAGACTCATGAGTAGTTGTTCGGGTATCTCATCAGAGTTATTGTTATTCCCATTACTATCTGCATCGACATGTAGTCCCGGTATCGCATCTTTATTTTTATGCGATTTTGCAATGTGCGTTTTTGTTCTTCTATGCAAATTGGATATATTGTCTTCCAATTTATCCAATTGAATTACGTCTGTCTCATAAAAGTTGTCACTGGCCAAACGTATCAACACCGGTAACAGACCGGGGATTTCATTCCGGCTCATTAGAAACACCGCGCGCCTAGACTTCACATCTTTAGACGAAGCTTCCTCTGGGGTGAATCTCATGAATCGACCTAGGTTTTGGGTACAGGTAGTCACGAGATCCTGCAGCATATGTTGCTGAACATCGTCCACACTTTCAGCATACCAAAATGCGGAGGTGGGCTTGTACGGGTTGGTTTGTAGAAACATCAACTTACGCTCTGGTAAATTGACGCCGGTACCAATAACACCTAAGGAACTACTTACATGACTTTTTATGATAAAATTAGGATTCTTATCATTATAAGCATTATGCGGTGTACGATAGGTCCCAGATGTAAACTCTGTAGATCCTTCAATCAATCCCAGCCTACATGTAACTCCGCTTAATGTTTCGTAAATTCGTCGGGCAGTGTTATTACAACGAACAAAATTGAAAACTTGAAATTCAAAACACTCTGTATGTAAGAATTCGAGTAATGGCGGCCATAACGCTATATTCTGTGGGAAATTGAACCAATCACTCCGACAGGTATATATCAGTAGATGATCCAACTTACGAGTGTCTGGTCTAGGAATGTAGTATGCCTTATATTTGTTTTTTACGGCATAACTAAGGTATTCCATATGGTGCTTTTCATAAGTGGCGGAGGCAAAAACACAGGTTTTCATCTTAGTTGCCAGTATCGTCGGAACAAGATTTAGGCAAATCAGATCCGAACTGAATGGGGTTTGTTTTGGAAAAGCAACCTTCAATGATTCCTTGGATTCCATGCCAAAATTATCCCTTATTTTTATAGGTGCCTCCGGGTCTTCACCCACGTTTTCCTTCGTTAAATCGCTATTTCGTTCCATTGCCCACTGTTTAAATTCTCCTATTGTCATGATACGCCCGGAGGTTATATTGTAGGGGTAATGTTCGATTATACAGGGGTGAAAACTGGTGTTAATAAAGTGTGTGATCCATTTTTTAATTTGTAATCCAGGTGCACCAGTAATATTATCCAGTAAATCTCTTATTCGTGTGAGGTCATCTCCGGTATTTGGTTCATACTTACCTAAAAACTTTTTGATACGATCTTCCAAACTCTTTAAATGCTTTTCTAAATCTAAACCAGTTTTTTCGGTTTCGTTGTTAAATATCCGTTCCTCTATAGCCTTGAATAATGCCGCGAATTTATCTCGCGTATCATCCAAAAATTCATGCGTCGCGACAAAGGAGTCTTTTTAAGGTTTTAAGCTAGGAAGTACTTGTTGTACGTGAGAAGTCAGGTTCAGGGGTATAGGACTCTTAACATCATTGATTTGGCAAGAGTACTTTTCTTTATTAAGTGTGAGTTTATCACTTAAGGTCCATGCATCATAATTGATGTTCATTTCTGCAAAAATAACACCTGGTTCCAACTCGGTTTCGATGGTTACGTTTTTTCTCAGTAATTCCAGGCAACGCTTAACAATGAAGCGCTCATTGAACGTATTAGGCGAATATTTTTTAATGTGGCGCTGAGCTTTAACACGTACATACGGAAAAGTGAAAAGTGAATCTCCAATAAACCGATGTAATTCGTCCACAAACAACCAAATTCTCTGTGAATGATTTAATAATGAATCCCGCCAATAGTGATAGTTGGTTACTATGCCCTCGGTGGCGGAAATACGAATGGAGTGTTACAATGATCTTGGGTCTCGGGTCTTTATTGAACAGAACATATAGCCTGTCTAATGTCATGTTAGTGTCGTAAGTTATAAAGACGACATTTATATCGAGTTCGTTCTTATTCGGCAATTCGAAAAGTGGCAAACACTTCTGGAGTCCAATTCTTAAATTCTCTGGTCTTGAGATTCAACATACCATTTTAAAATACTATATGATCCATGTCATATTCCGGGGTTCCCAATTCAGCATTTAAACTGTATCTAATATGCTCACAAATTTGTTTCGTATGATACATGGAAACGTGAATATTAGAATGCTTGAAGAGTTTCATTACAATTAATATTAATTCGTTTTCACTATATTCTTTATATATACCTTGTTCAGGATTGTAAATAAAAATGGTTGAAACCTTTGGAAAGGATTTGGAATGTGCAAAGATCGTTTTATTGTGTAAAACTTCAGTAACCAAAGTAGGGGATTTGAGTTTGTCGTTCTCTGTAAATATATCCTTATATTCCAGAGGCTCGCGGAATAGGTTATTGACGTTCAAAGTCATATTGTCTTTTATCCTTTTGTTGTTTGGGCGTGTGATCATCCTAGATCTGTTTCCCTACCTTTTATTTACATTAACATACACTTTCGGTGTACCTAAAATGTATGTTAATGGGACATTCTAGCCTAAAATGAAAACATACTCTTAATATTGGGTATAAACATTGACAATTTATGACTTGGCGCAGATAATAATAAACTTAAGAAGCTTCCAACTGCTTTATAAATGCTTATAAACAACCATAATAGAAAGGAAATGAATCCGAGATTAATTAAAACGTGATAAATAATTATAACTATACGGTAGATCGATCGTGACCACCTTACCCAAATTGAAATATTTTGAATGGTGGGATTACTATATATAGGTTTTGTTGACATATCTAAGATATAACGAACAAGATTCAAGTTCTTAAATATACGAGCAATTTGATAGGCTTTGACCCGATTCATGATTCCTTCTTTCGTTTTTGTGTCGAATTGAACTTCACTGGGTTTGACTTTTCCAGATGTAGCGTCGCTATTTTCAAGTGATAAAACCTTAGCCACCCTTTTGCGGGGTCTACCCACTATTTTAGGTTTAGTAACCGCGGGATTACTCTCGTTTTTAGAATCCCTTGCGCGGGTAGCGTATGTTTCTCTTCCTTCGAAATAGAAATATCTATTTCCCAATTGACTTATTATGCTGTAGTTTAGAAATCTGATGTTATATATAACCATATATTGTCGATTCCCTTTAATTGTTCCCCAGTTTTGTCTAAACTGTGGTATAAGCCCCAAATCGTTCAATAAGAATGGACCGATAAACAACAAGATTAAAAACGATTGTTTGTAATCTTTTGACAAGTCATTTTTTTTGCGATAATCCAATATAGGGATTTGTAATCAAACATTTCATACTATATCTATATAGAGAGAGATTAGATAGAAATAGCCTTTTACCGCATTGAAAACTCTGTCATCACATATATATATATTATATAGATAGATAGTTTGATGACAAATAGTTATGAATGGGAAGCACTCACATGTTTTCTAGTTACTTGGAAGAGACAGGTAGTATTTCCAAGTTATATTCCTGGAAAACTCGAAGACAATTGGACTTGTTTCGAGGTCAAATATCAGCCGTGGCGGGTCTCCAGAAACCGAGACCGTTGATATAAGTCAATTATTTGATTGGTTTAAAAGTAAGGTAATGTGTTCCAGTTGTCAAACTTTCAATGTAACAAAAACTTTGACAAGTTGAACGTCTGTCTCCGAGGGGCCTAGCACGGGTTTAAAGAGTATAAGATGGGGCAGGGAGTTAAATTGATACATACAAAATGGGAAATCGAAGTCGTCAAAAAATCGAATGCAAGCCCTCCGGGCCTTGAACTATAAAGAGTTTTGAAATAGTAAACGTTTGGCTTTAGTGTTTGATTAAAAGGTTATGTCCACTTCACCCGACACTTAATCGTGATGTGTTAAAGAGTGGATACCCGAGAGAAATTGAGTACCAAGTTCAGAGAGATACGTTAGACCATGTGATGAGGAAACGGAGTTTTCTGAAAAATCATATAGATAGAAAGATGAAAAATTATATATGAAAGATGAGGAATCATATATGAAGGATATTTAAATATGAGAAATAGGTTAGGTCTGCGTACAAAAAATTTTTCCATCGCAGGCAATGGATTTACGGGTGAGCCCTACGGGCCTGAAGATTGGGATAAAATTGTTCAATTCATGAATCAGGCATTGGAAATACGATTAGACCCAAATTTGGTACAAAAGATTGCGTCTTGTAGAAATAAAGACTTTTGAATTCCGCTTCAATAAAAGCGAATTGGGAATATTTATTACAGAACTCTAAACCTTTTCACGAGGTCGCCTCCGGCCCTGATGATTGATGTAAAAGGTGTTAAATCGCGATTGTTTGCCAACTCTACGGGTGGCGTTGGTTCCCGCATTACGTATATACTTTTCGATTTGGTAGATAGGAAGAGATGGCTTAATACTGACGCGGCCTTGTTTTCTGTATCCAAATCGGATATGTTTCAACTGTTTGTTTGATTTGGGCTTAGTTTAGAAGAAATGGATGGAAAGTATTACTCGGAGCGGGGTTTTTAGAGTCGTCCTTTATTTATTACTCAACATTCAGCTTCTTTTTAAACCTCCGTGGGTCCTTTTCTATTATATGCACTTGTGTGTCTATATGGCCACGGTGTATTATATTAGATTGCGTATGTCGTCCACCACGATAAACTATCATTTTAGGGTTCTGACAAAGATTCGTTTGAGTGGGATCCCGTTACAAGTGGTTCGAATTCATCTTTTTGCAAACGAAACGTGTCTGGAATTATTGAGAATCAGTTAAATTATAACAAGAAGTTCTGATTTCTAACCAAAAATAGAATGGGTCAATGCGTCTCTGGGATTGGATCATTTGTTTCAGATAGCCTTCCGCTGATACGGTGGTAACAGAGGGATCCAATTCGACGGCTAGTGTCACGATTCTGCGGGGGCTACTTTTAGAGATGAACCTTCAATATTAGTAAAATATTAAAATGCAGTCAATGTTGAAGGGCCCGGGGCGCTGTCCGACAGGGGGCTATACTGTTCCTTTAACTACAATACCTTGTATATACATACATCCCTTCAGTTTTCTTAATTTTCTTAACCTTGTATTTAAGATCTCCTAGGGTCCATAGCAATTCTGAAGAGAATCTCTTATGGCCCAAAGGCCATACTTCTCTCTTCTTGGCCCATATTCTATAAGTGGGATATAAAGGTTTTCTACGAGATGTTTCGATATAACCTTTTATATCATCCCTCATTTTAAATCCAATATATGAGCCTTCACCGGGTTCTAATTCATCTTGAATCCATGATAATAATGGGTTTAAATTTTCCTTTGATTCTCTAGTACATTCTTCTAGACTAGGAACCATAGTCTCAGTTTCCGATATTAATTTCTTTGCTTTATGGGGATCCATAGTGAATCCCCAATAAAATATAGCTGATAATTCATTGGCAATTTGCCCTGTCCAACCTTCTCTTTTATCATATATTATTAAGGGCTTTCTATCTTTTGGATTACATACATTATCGGCTGGAAATACTCTTAATCTTCTCCCTAGGGCATTTTGGGTATCACGAGATGTAATTTCACTATTTCCTGTCATGACCATGGTTCCCATTATATCTACATCAAAATTATTATTAGAATATTTACGACGACCCCGCAAGGGGTCGCCACCAGAGATTTGTTTAATTATAGATAAATCTCCTTTGTAGCTTTCAATATCACTTAGGATTATTAACTTTTTATCAGCCAAGAAGCTGGTTTCAAAGGGTGAAGTAGCTAAGTCCTTTAAAGTCGTATTAACAGTATTTTCTTTACCTGCAATGGCTATTAGAAGATTTGCAAAGGTTGATTTGCCTGTTCCTCCTGGGCCCTTAAGGTATAAGAAAACCTGACCTCCAGTCCATGAATGAATAGTAGCCCAAATCCAGGCCCTAAGAAATTCTTTACGGGTCTTCATGACCTGATGTGAAATCATAAATAAATTGGGAGAATGCTTTACAATTTAAATCTTCCTTATAAGAGAAAGGTAAGGAATGTATTGTAAATATTTCGGGGTTCCCAAGGGTTTAATTCTTTTGTCTGTAAATTTAAGGTTCCATTAGTAAAAACGATATGAAATGGATCAGGATTTGGATCGCCTACAGAGGCATTTAAACTATACCTCATATAACGAGTTATATTTTCCAATACTATTATGGATGGGCATATAATAGAGGACTCAATGAATATCTTACTAACCAATACAACCAACTCATTAATCTGTATTTTATTTTTGTTACCATAAAAACAAAAAAACAATCAAATTTCATTGTTTTAGGGCTGAAACCCAAAGATGAAGCAGCATATACAATGTATTCAAATATTTGTGCAATTTCCTATATACGTATATACCAAAAAAAGAAAAAGACTGGTTGCTTTCACCTCGGCGGAACGAGATGCTGGAATTGAAAACCCAATTAGAAATATACTAAAGATTCACCACAATTTATCAAAGACGGCGGCGTTGTGGTTACACATTCCTTGTGTCTCATTGATTCAACTATGATAACAAAGCCCCGAAAAACGCTAAATGAATGTGTAACCGCAACACACAATAAAGGATCTTTATGGTAACAGTGTCTTCATATTTTTATCCCGTAATAAGAAGGAGCCTTTATATAATATAATATGATATATATCTCCAATGAGATATAATACAATATATAATAATATCCAATAAGCCCTGGGTCTATTTCCCAGATCCCGCAGGCAAACAAGGGTTACCTGCAGAGTTTCCAAACCAAGCAAACCTTTGTTTTGTCGGACAGTAATTAGGTATTGTGGTGTCGGGATAAAACAAAGTACCCTAGGGCCTTATTTCTTAGTATGATAGTTCAATTGGTTAGTGATACGCAAGATGATTTATATTGGAAGTTTGTTTGTATAGGTTCAAATCCTATTTATGCGTAAATAATCATACTCAAAAAAAAGAGTTTGATCCTGGCTCAGAATGAACGCTAGCGATATGCTTAACACATGCAAGTTGAACGTTGTTTTCGTCCTTATGTGTTGAAGATTGTAGAAGGAGAAGAAACCCCGTTTTTTTATCTGAGCTGCTCAACTGGCGTAGCCAGTTGAGCCTGCGGAATCCGATCAACCGTGAGAACCGTTGAAAACAAAGTGGCGAACGGGCGAGTAATATGTGGGAATCTGCCAAACAGTTTGGGCTAAATCCCGAATAAACGAAAGCTAAAAGGCGCTGTTTGATGAGCCTACAAAGCATCAGGTAGTTGGTTAGGTAAAGGCTGACCAAGCCAACGACGCTTAGCGGGTCTGTTAGGACGATCCGCCGCACTGGGACTGAGACACGGCCCAGACTCCCACGGGAGGCTGCAGTGGGGAATCTTGGACAATGGGCGAAAGCCTGATCCAGCAATATGGCGTGAGTGAAGAAGGGCAATGCAGCTTGTAAAGCTCTTTCGTCGAGTATGCGATCATGACAAGACTCGAATAAGAAGCCCCGGCTAACTCCGTGCCAGCAGCCGCGGTAAGACGGGGGGGGCGAGTGTTATTCGGAATGACTAGGCGTAAAGGGCACGTAGGCGGTGAATCCAGTTGAAAGTGAAAGTCGCCAGCTCAACTGGCGGAATGCTTTCAAAACCAATTTACTAGAGTAAGGCATAGAGGAAAGCGGAATTTCGTGTGTAGCGATAAAATGCAAAAATATACGGAGGAACGCCAAAAGCGAAGGCAGCTTTCTGGTTCTTAACTGACGCTAAAGTGCGAAAGCATGGGGAGCAAACAGGATTAGATACCCTGGTAGTCCATGCTGTAAACGATGAGTGTTCGTTCTTGGTCTACTGATATCGCACTCTCTTGGTCTGACTTAAGCTCGGCTTAATGCTTAAATTACTGCAAAGGTAGTGTGACTCGATTGTTTTCTTCAAGTTCCAACAATCGTTAAAAATATGTGATGATCAGGGGCTGAGCTAACGCGTTAAACACTCCGCCTGGGGAGTACGGTCGCAAGGCTGAAACTCAAAGGAATTGACGGGGGCCTGCACAAGCGGTGGAGCATGTGGTTTAATTCGATTCAACGCGCAAAACCTTACCAGCCCTTGACATATGAATTAGTGTGCTTGTCCTTAACGGGATGGTACGAAAATTTATACAGGTGTTGCATGGCTGTCGTCAGCTCGTGTCTTGAGACGTTGGGTTAAGTCCTATAACGAGCGCAACCCTCGTTTTGTGTTGCTAAGACATGCTTTGGTTCAATCCTTTACAACTGTAGACTGACGAAGACTACGCCGTGGAAATGGAGGATACCGACGAGCTAAGTTTTTGCAAACGCCGTGTGGCTCATTATGAAAAGAATATGACCATACAAAGTTTTCATACGGTACTTTCCGACGAACGAAGCTCTCAGAGCATTGTACACTTCACACGGAAGAACTCAGTCTTAGTCAAAATGATTGACACTCCAAGCCATGTGCTGCACTCGCAAAAAACTGCCAGTGATATACTGGAGGAAGGTGGGGATGACGTCAAGTCCGCATGGCCCTTATGGGCTGGGCTACACACGTGCTACAATGGCAATTACAATCGGAAGCAATGCTGTAAGGCGGAGCGAATCCAGAAAGATTGCCTAAGTTCGGATTGTTCTCTGCAACTCGAGAACATGAAGTTGGAATCGCTAGTAATCGCGGATCAGCATGCCGCGGTGAATAAGTACTCGGGCCCTGTACAAACTGCCCGTCAAACCATGGGAATTGGTTTCGCCCGAAGCAGCCGACCCAGGATCACCCATTACTCGGGGTGTTCCACGCCGTTGTTGAGTGTGGTTTACTAGAGTCATTGGTGATCTTATGTAGGAGACCAAGGTTGGGCCATTGACTGAGGTTAAGTCGTAACAAGGTAGCCGCAGGGGAACCTGTGGCTGGATTGACTCCTTTTGTCTAATTTTAGAAAGAATAGGCCGGGGACGGGGCACCGCTTTACCCGACTTAAAGAGGAATAAATGGGCCATCAAGGTGTCTCCGGTGTACACCCCAGTGTAGCTGCTCTTTTCGGTCCCCCCGAAGTTGGCAAGTTGGGCGAGTCGTCCAACTTGGTTATGGAGTTGGGCAAGTCGTCCAATTCGGCGGGCGGGTCCTTTGGTACACCGTTCCTATTGGGATCCTTTCGGGCTAACAGAGAAATATGAACTTGCTTGCCGAAGGCCGATACGAGCCATAAAGCCTATAAAGACTTTATTGCATTCATGATGGCCGCTGCTTCATTCTCGGGCTATGCAACCATAGCCCAGATAAGGAAAGCGCAGGGCGTGAAGCGAATTCTAACCCAACAACGTTGTTAGGATGCGGTAGATTATCATAACAGCGGGATCATATTCAGCATGTCGGAATAGTTTAGTAGGGTAGAACAGCGGGATCATAACTCGCACACGGGGGTTCAAATCCCTCTTCCGATACGATAGGCGAAAAAAAGATTTTTCTGCTGGTAACTAACCATATCTAAATTCCCCATCTAATTTTGGCTACGGTCAAGAGAGATCTACGATGTTTATCAGCGTACTTACACACTCCAATATACTGATGTTGTATTGACAAAGCGATCAATATCATATACAATGCACCTTGTGTTTTCATTAAATACTTTGTTAACGAAGTATATAAACGACGGCAATACCCCATATCTATGTACTTTTGTTAACAAAGTGTAGAAAATTAGTTCCGAAGCTGGTCAGGTTATGAATCATTTAGAAATCATCTTAGAGGATTCCTTGCTTCGAAGGTTTTGCCTTCGATTCTTAACTAACCATGAGAAAACACTGAAAACTTTTAGATGCCAGAACCTTGCGAAGCTTGGCACTTTGAGTTCGGGTTTTCGATAACCGTGAAGTTTCCACTTCTCTACTTCGTCTTTAAATCTTTATAGTCGACCAATTACAAGGCACAGAGTGCCCTTTTGCAATCGGGCCATTCGAGAATCCAACCCCAAAAAGACGTCGTGTGCAGCGCGCCGATAGCCTGACCAGCTTGAAGAATCGGGGCGAAGCGTAGGGCGGGGCACTATCGGAGGAATAAGAGGAAATAAAAACGATCAAACAAAAAAAAGCTGACAAGGCCCTTTTTTATATTATATATTTATTGTCCGCTTACTGCGTTTGGCCTGGCAAGCCCTAGGCTTGTTCCTTTTAAGTGCAAGTAACAAGCGTAGCTTGCCTTTCAGGAGCGAATTAAAGTGCAAAGCTTACAGTGCCTTATGGGTGGTCGGTCTAGTGGTCTCGTGATATCCCCCACCAGACGCTCGGGCCCCTTGGCCTTTTATCTTTGTACAAACTTTAATATAATATTATTAATGAAAATCGGTGAAAAAAGAATTGATTATTATTGATTGTCTAAATTATATTATTTCTTTTTTCGAAAAAAGAAACATTTTTCGAGCCGGGCACTCTGGTAAGACATGAAAACACCCGATCCCATCTCGACCTCGATATGTGAAATCGTCTTAGACCATATGTACTGATTCATCAATTTCGGGAGACATGGTCCACGCCCGGGCAACGCACTTGATCAAAAAAGAATATATATACGACCCAAATGAAATTACTAAGATACAGAAATAGACAAACGCAGATAGCTTACGAAAACAAATACGATCATATCCTATAAACTCTAGTCCAGCCGGGCATGAGATAACCATTTCAGTGGTTGAAAGCTCACTTCGTTGATTCTTCTCCGCCGAAATGGCTAATGAAGAAGAGTCCGGAGACTTCTTTGGTTTTACAAGGCTTTACGAACTCGTTGCATGAAGTCGCACGAGGGACGCAGTGATTAACAATCCTCGATGGTTCTTGTTATGGGGAACAAGCCCTAAAGTATTGCGTAGCCTGACTTTCACCAAAGGACCTGGAGAATCATAGGGAGATGATGATGAATCATCATAGAGAAATGAAAAGTTATAAGCAAAAACTTTGTTTGTTGGCTGTTCGCGGGATAGAGTAATTGGTAACTCATCAGGCTCATAATCTGAATGTTGTGGGTTCGAATCCGACTCCCGCCAAAAAAGGTGATAAAACGGATAGGAAAACGATAAAATGCAAGAAATGAACAATCCATTCACGAAACACGAGGTCCGGTTCTAGATATAACTTTTCCGATTTCCCTCCCCGCCCGAGGCTTTAGCCCGTATTTTCACAAATTCTATACTATAAAAAGTCGCTTATATTCCAATGCCTGCGGCCCTTTTTAAAGCTCGTTTCATGTTTTTCCCCGGTCTTTTTCAATATACCCGGCGAAATCCGAAAACAAGCCCAAACCCTATTTAGTTCTTGGATCTTTCAGAACATGTTATGGCAATTCATTATGTGAGGGGAACTCTATAACAGATCTTTATTAATTAGAACTTTGATTTGTCTTGACTTTGGGTTTTGATACCCTTTGGTCGAGAGCTAAAGCCAAAGGGTTCGGCACGTAGTGCTCGACCCAAGGGGGAGCGTTTGGTTTTTGTAGACAGCAACAGGTTCTTAGTTCACTTTTGTTTCTTTGTAGCTTTTTTTAATTGGTATGTGGGTAGGACCTTCAGGCCAGGCCTTTGAAACACATATATATACACAGTTTATTTGGAACAAACAGCAAGAGTCTCTTCAGGATGGTTGGTGTGTTAAACGCGCTGAAAATGAACTAAAGGATGCTATCAAGCATAATTATAAACTTGTGCGCGTGCCGGGGCGGTTGGTAGATTCCCCATCATTTCTTTTTATATACAGTAGTACCAGGTAGTGATTCAGGCCACGTAAAAATAATTCATAGTTTTTTGGTTGATATGTACTATAATTACCTTTTTATTTTCTATCAACCCCATGCGGAACGATGAGTATGTAGATATTCATTATATTGTTTGTTGCTCATATAGTCTAGCAAATCGGCCTGAAAACGATGTGGAATGCCCTAAAGTTGCTGCGGTTATTGCTGCCAAATCGAAAACAAAGGGGGGGTCGAAGTGTTATAAACCATATAAATGCCAATAACTATGTTGATACCATGCAAGAGACTGGGCAAACTCCCAATGCTGACGAAATTGTGGCGTTATATAAATGACAGACTGGATTTAACGAAGTTGCAAGTGCTATCCATGAAGAAAGGTTTTCTGGGAAAGCATTCTTCAAACACATAATACAAGCTATTTAAGAAGTATTGGAATCGGTAAAAAAAAAGGGAAAAAAATGCTTCAACTAGATCAATTTACGTATTTGACACAATTCGTTTGGTTATGTTTTTTTCCTGTTACTTTCTATTTCGTATTATATTCAGTATGGGTTTTTTTCGCAATACTGAGCAAATATATGGCTTTTTCCCTCCGTCTCTATACTATATATTGGTGGGGCGGGGGGGGGCGAAGTATATAGCTGTGCCCCCTCGTGGGATAGCGCGGAGCCGAGCCACCAAGGATCGATGAAAGCTCCATTTAGTCAAATGGTGAGTTTTCAGAGTTTTTATGGAGTAGTCAAGCGGGTTCCATTCTTGGAGTATGCAAGTGATATGCCTAGTTGGCTGTAAAGTAGGTTCAATTCCTATTGTATCAAAAAAATGCATTGGATGGATGCCTAGGCATTGAGAGGGATGGACGCTTTCAAAGGCGAAACGCCATGGGGAGATATCGTCTGTGATCCATGGGTCTCCAATCGGGAAACCGTATCCAAGCGAAAGCGGCACATTAGTGTGCTGCGCTAGCCCTGGATTTTAACAACTTAGCGAACTGAAACATCTAAGTAGCTAAAGGAAAAGAAATCAACCGAGACTCCGTTAGTAGCGGCGAGCGAAAGCGGATTAGGCTTCTCCTCTCATTCAATTTGTTGAGAATTGAATGATGGAAAAACCATTAAAGGAATTGTGAAAGAGATTGGAAAATCTTGCCAAAGAAGGCGATAGCCCTGTAGCACATTTTTCCATTGGTTTTATTCAATAAGTAAAACGCGGATACCGTGTTTGAATTTTGATCGCTTTCACGCGACCGAGGGGGACCACCCTCTAAGCCTAAGTATTCCTCAATGACCGATAGCGTACAAGTACCGTAAGGGAAAGGTGAAAAGAACCCTAAGAAAGGGAGTGAAATAGAAAACCTGAAATCCGATGCAAACAATCAGTCGAAGGAAGCTGGCTCAGTATAGAAAACTTTCCACTCTAACGGCGTACCTTTTGCATAATGGGTCAGCGAGTAAATGGAAACAGCAAGCTTAAGCCATTAGGTGTAGGCGCAATGAAGTTGAATATTCTAGTTGTTTCTATTTGACCCGAAAAAAATTGAGCTATCCATGAGCAGGTTGAAGGGGCCCTAATCGGGCCTTGGAGGACCGAACCCACGCCTGTGGCAAAAGGCGGGGATGACTTGTGGATAGGGGTGAAAGGCCGTGCGACTTGAAG